GATATGAAAGTATAAGAACTTAACGGGACCTCCCTTCCCTCTCGAATTAGACCAACAAAGAAGGGGAAGGTCCCGTTAAATTTTTCATTTTATTATTCTAATTTTTTCGTTTATACGAAAAAAGACCTCCCTTCCCAATCCAACGATGTTTTTGGAAAATTCAGTTCTTTGGTCATTCAGAACATCTATTCCTCGATAATACTTATTTTATTGATCCTTCCGAAAGGAATCGCTTGATTTACTGAATGACACAATAGAATCTAGATTTTTCGAGATCAAATATCATGCAAGAAGTTCGATTTGTTCAATAAGATTCCTTCTCTCCTTTTTTTTCAGTTTGTCTACTACATAGTAATGTAATAATAATAAAATAATCAATCTAAAAAAAAAAAAAATTAAAATTAAGGTTAAATTTCAAAAAAATGGAAATTCCGACTAAATCTTTGACGAGGGGAATCAAGACTCATTACTATTTCGACACACGACAAGTATGCGTAAAATTCCTTGTCGTGTGTCGAAGACCCGGAAGGCGAAGAATCCCCCCTAGAATCATTTGTTCCCCTCGTTTCTCTTTTCTTTTCGTTATATTCCCCAGTATCTCGTCAAATTTGATTTGATTCTTAAATAGAAAACACTCTATAACATTGAAATATCACCTGATATATGATGATAATGACATCATTCTAATTTCGATTGGAAAAAGGTGAAAAATCTTCTTCATAATCATAATATAGTTATAGTTAGTATGATTAAGAATGCAGTACAAATAATTCCTGATTTCTCGTAGATAAAGAGTATAAACAAAAAAAAAAAAAAGAACCTTCTATTATTTATTTCTTGGTCATCCAAAATTGTCAAAGAATTGTCAACAAGAATTTTGTTCTTGTTACGAATTTGATGTTGATAAATCCACGAATCTAGAAATTCATTTCGGACAGTTGAACCTTCTCGAACTGTTTCTTTTTAAGAACCAAAAAGACTTGTGCCAAAATAACAGATGCAAAGAAGAACAAAAGACCTTGTACGCGCAATGGGTCTTGAAGTACTATTTCTGCATCTCCCTGACCAAATCCACCCACATTAGGATTACTCGTTAATGGTTGATCAAGTTTGATAGATTCACCTTCTGAAACAAGAAGTTCTGGTCCCGGAGGGATAATATCAACCACTTCACGTCCATCTGAGGCATCCGCTATGGTTATTTCGTATCCCCCCTTTTTTTCTTTTCGTAAAATTTTCTTTACTATACCTGTTGCTGTAGCATTATAAACTGTATTATTACTCTTGCTTCCGTCAGGATAAATCTGACCCCTTCCCCTGTTACCACCTACATATATCGGGTATTTTAAGAAGTGAACATCTTTCTTAGTAGCAGGGTCTGGTGAAAGAATAGGAAAGGTAATTTCACTATATTTTTGCCCAGGAACCGGACCTATCACAAGAATATTTTTTTTATTGGGGCGATAGCTCTGAAAAGAAAGATTGCCTATCTTTTCTTTCATCTCGGGAGAAATACGATCCGGTGGGGCTAATTCAAATCCCTCAGGTAAAATCAGAACAGCCCCTACATTCAAACCCCCCTTTTTGCCGTTAGCAAGAACTTGTTTTAATTGCATATCATAAGGAATTCGAACAACTGCTTCAAATACAGTATCAGGAAGGACCGCTTGTGGAACCTCAATATCCACGGGCTTATTCGCTAAATGACAATTGGCACATACAATACGCCCAGTTGCTTCTCGTGGATTTTCATAACCTTGCTGTGCAAAAATGGGATATGCATTTGAAATGGATGAACGAGTTATTATATATATCATGAGCGATACGGAAATGGATCGAGTAATCTGTTCTTTTATCCAAGAAAAAGTATTTCTAGTTTGCATGGTCCAATCGTTGATCCCGAAAATTTCTACAATAAATTAGGTAGGTTGCTAGTATAGTTCCCTATCCACGATTCTGCTATTTACTTAACTGAACTGAAATTCTTCCTTATGGGAAGAACTCCCTGTCTTGGATGGGAAAGAGTAAGTACGATTTTAAATGCTTTGATTATACACAAACAAAGTAAGAAACATTATTATTATAAATTATAATTGGATTAATATCCGTAGATCTTTTTTCTTTTCAGTCATTCATTGAATGATAAATCACTACAAGTGATGGGGATACACGATTTAAATAACGGAAAATCCAATATTTCAAAATTGTATCTAGAATGACTGGAAAAGTGGAAACAAGACCAGATATAATTTGATCGTTATGAGCAAATCCAAAATCTTTGTAGATAGAGCCAATCATTAGTTCCCAACCGTGGGGCGAATGAAATCCGATACATAAATCAGTTACTAAAAGAATAGAAAAAGCTTTTATTGTGTCGCTTAAGTTATATAGGAATTCCTGAATCCAAGAGTTAAGAAGAATAAGTTCTTTATTCCCCAGAATCGAATAACCACTTAGAATAAGGAAACAGATTATATTTGTCGAGAAGTGCAAAATCATATGGATACAATCCTCATTGTGCATCTTGATCAATTGAATCGTTTCATTGTGGATTCCTATACGAAGCTTTTGTAGATGTGTTTCCGGGTATTCCTTTATCATTTCGTCCAACAGGCGGAGCTCTTCTAATTCGATGAATTTTTCTAGAAGACTCTTTTCTTGAATATCATTCAGAAAAGTTTCGGATTGTTTAATATTCCACCAATTAGTAATCCAAGATTCCAGACTTTGTTGAAATGATAGAGAGATCCACCAGGGTAAAAATACTATAGATGCAAGATATAGAAAAGGAATAAATGCTTTCTTTTTTTCCATTTTTTTTTTTCATCTATAAATTGTTAACGAACCCGTCGCGTTCGTCGACTCTATGTGATCTAATGTTTCTATCAAACATGAGTTCTATTACAAAGTATCGAATCCATGAATCTATTCTCTGTTTTTTTTTTGATTTGGTTTGAATCTTGAAAGAATACAGAAATAGAAAAAGCGTCCACTTCGAATTCGAATGAAGAAATAATAAAAAAATAGTGTTTCCAGATATTGCAATTGGTCAAATTCGAAACAATTCCTTCCTTTCTTTTGATTTCAATTAATGAATATTAGTTAGATTTCAAGACGAGAGAACTCACCTTCTACAAAACAAAAATATCCAATACTTGGAAAAATTTTCCGAGCTACTCATAGCACAAACTAATTGTTTGATCATTAAAGAGAACAAAAAAAAGAAAGATTGCTAAAAAGGAGAATAAATTTACATGATTTATTTGTATTTAACCTATCAATTCCAAATACGGAAAAAATGGGATTTATTTCGATTTGATATATGACCATTATTCATTAGTATATTATTTCGGTTTTTTACTTTTTTTTAATTGGGTTGAGTCCCTTTCCGTAAAAGACCTCTTTTTGTAGATAAATTTGTAGCCAAAAACATTTTCCTTTTTTGGTTCTTCTGCATACACTCGCTTTGACCCGAATGGACGTTCTGATGAAATTTCTGTTCTGTTAAGGTATACCGTAGAAAAATAAATAGGATTGTAGAGTTTTCATTTTACTCCGAGCTAAGAAAGAAGAAAGAGTTCATGTCAAAATACTTCAATTGGTACACGCAAGAAATAGGCCAATTCAGCAGCTTTTTGTTCAATTTCTCGTGGAGTCAAATTCTCATCCGTACGAGTCAAGGGAATGGCCCCCTGACCTCGGATTTCTAGATAAAGGACACGACGAGTATAAATACCCTCTTTAAGTTCTATTCTAATAGACTGAATATCTTTTATAAGAAATCGGAGGAAGATACGACGATTTTTTCCAGGAAATCCCCAACGAAAAATACATACTATTCCTTCTTTTCTATCGAATCGATCATAACCACTCCCTACATTCCATGAAATTGTACACCACAAATAGGAGCTAATAAAGAGACCTGCAATCCCATAGAAAGACATCACGATGCCTTGCGGAAAAAAAAGAATTTGCTGGGGGGGAAATAAAGATATCAAATTCCTACCAAGATAGCTGGAAATTCCAACCAATAAGAATCCTACTGAACCTAAAAAAAGGATAAATGCCCAGCAGAAATTACTTATTTTTCGAGATCCCGTTATAAGTTCTATCCATATACATTCTGATCGCCAATTCATACTAGATCTGGTTGCATTTAATTTGAATTGAAAGAATACCCAAAATGGATTTGTCTTTCCTTACTCTTTTTGTTTCCGATGTAACTTTCATCAACTAGTACTATTCTGATGTGAATCTTTACTTTCAATTAGTTAGATCGAAGATAATAAGTAAGATCTAACCCTATGTGTCACGTTTCCACATGTGTAAGGGCTTTTTTTTTTATGTTTAGAAGAAATCAAATCACGTGGTAGACCATTCTGCTAAAGAGCTATCCGTGTTATGATTCAAATCTAAGTCTTGAAAAATGAAAATTAGCCTACAAGATCTAAACTAAATAATCTTGTTTTTTTGAACATGAAGAAATAAAGAAGCCATTGCAATTGCCGGAAATACTAGGCCTACTAAAGGCACAAAAATAGAGGGAAAGTTGATAGTTGTCATAGAATGGGTACCTCGATTTACTATATTGTACCTGTTTGTTATATATATTTTTTTATTATTATATTAATTAATTAATTAATATAATAAGTGCAAGAAATGCAGAACTAAAAAAAATCAGCTTTCTACATATTTACTTTAAATTATTATATTATTATTCTTCATCTTTTCTTCTTTTTTTGCTTCTAATAATTATTTAAAAAATAAATAGAAAAAATTCAGGTTTCTTAGAACTTATAAATTGAATTTCCAACGGATTCATTAGAATCTGATCCAAGAGGTATAGATTTCCAGAAAATATTGAAAGATGCAAGAAAAAAGATATTTTTGAATTGTAATTATATACATATGTAAGAAGGGAACATTGTTTTATTTGACTAATTTCACAGAAGGAAAAGGAAAAAGTCGTTCTTTTATCTTGTTGATAGAGGTTTCCCGAT